ATTTTTAATGTTGGATATTTTAGCATTGTGGCGTGGCCTAAAAATTTAATAGAAAATTTTAGGCTAATTTTTGGAGAATTTTGCGATTATTTAATGCGATGTGTATGTATATATATATATATAATGCGGATAGCTAGCCCACATTTCAACTTGCTAGTTTGCACGTTCTCGAGTCTTCCTTGGTTTCGGGGTTTGACAAGGATAACAGGATTTGCTGAGCGTAGGGGGTAGGGGGGTTTGTCGCGCAGAAACCAAAAGGGGGGGCATATATATAGGGGGAAGTTGAAGAAGGAATGTATATGTTATGCACTTGAGTTAGAAATATGTAATTCTTAAGGTATGTCTTTTAATAATTGACATACTTAAACTTAAGCAAGGAATATGTACAACCTTGATATATCATTTGAGCCTGCACTCTGAGATGCAAAGTGAAAGGTAACCAAAAAGGAGAACCCCTATGCATATAAGAGGATGCTCGGCATGTGGGGTTGGTGATTAATATGTACTCACTTCATTTAACCGGATGCCAGACAAAATTATCCGAGGGTGGAATACTCCAGTCATGTCCGTGAGATTGAAGCCAGATGCAAGTAATAATTCACTAAATACCACACCTCCGATTATTGTCCCTGACCTATCAAGCATGATATACCTTATATTAAACCAGTAGGTGGTCTCTTACTATTCAAAATATTATTTAATTAAATTTTAATTGATATTTCAACACAATATTTAAGATCCAATTATAGGGGAATAATTCATTCCAGGTTTGAATAATTTATTTGTGAATTATAATATTTTGGTTTATGTACGTTTTGAACGTTAGTACTTGCTTTATGGTTAAAATAAATGAATGGTGATAATACATATATGTACTAATACATTATGTAATATAATGCATATTATGCACTAAACCATATAGGTTACTATCAGAAGATAGTTTAATTTAGAATTCTGGCTTTGGGAGCCAGGGGTGGGAGTTAAAATCTCTCTTTTCTGGGCGCTAGGGGGGAATTTAACCTCCGATCTTCGGATTACAAGACCGATGCTTTAAGACTAAGCTACTAGGGCAAGCTCATTTTAATGCTTTGTTTTCTACTCATCCTGCTAGTGGACTAAGAATGAGGAATAATGCAAAGTAAAGGATTGATGCAATTTGTCCAATAATAATATATGGGTGTTCTACAGGTATGCCTCCGATTCATGTAAGAATGATCATATCTGCTACTAAGGTTCAGAATAGGAATTGAGTGATTGGGCGGAATGTTAGTCCTCGTTGTTTTGAGGTATGTAAGATTGGAACTACTATTAGTACTAGAATAGAGAATAGTAATGCAAGAACCCCTCCTAGTTTATTTGGAATTGATCGTAGGATGGCGTAGGCAAATAGGAAATATCATTCGGGCTTAATATGTGGTGGGGTAACTAGCGGGTTAGCCGGGGTAAAATTTTCCGGGTCTCCCAATAGATTTGGGGAGAATAATGCTAATGATGTGAGAGCTAATAGTATTACTACAAATCCTAGGAGATCTTTATATGAAAAGTATGGGTGGAAAGAAATTTTATCTGCGTCAGAGTTTAGTCCGGCTGGGTTGTTTGATCCTGTTTCGTGTAGGAAGAGTAGGTGGAGGATGGTTGCGGCGGCGACGACAAATGGTAGGAGGAAGTGGAATGCGAAGAATCGTGTTAGTGTTGCATTATCTACTGAGAAGCCACCCCAGATTCACTGAACAAGTATGTCTCCTATGTAGGGAACTGCTGATAATAGATTTGTAATTACTGTAGCGCCTCAGAAGGACATTTGTCCTCATGGGAGAACGTAACCAACGAAGGCTGTTATTATAACCAGAAGGAGTAGAACTACTCCAATGTTTCAGGTTTCTTTATATAGGTAGGATCCGTAGTATAGGCCACGGGCAATATGCATATAAATACAGATGAAGAAGAATGATGCGCCGTTAGCGTGAACATTGCGGATTAGTCAGCCATAATTTACATCTCGGCAGATGTGAACTACTGATGAGAATGCAGTTGAGATGTCAGAAGTATAATGTATAGCTAGGAATAGTCCGGTTAGGATTTGGGTAATTAAACATAATCCTAGGAGGGACCCAAAGTTTCATCATACAGAAATATTGGAGGGTGTTGGAAGATCGACTAGTGCGTCGTTGGCGATTTTAATTAGTGGGTGGGTTTTTCGTAGGCTTGCCATTATTGTTCTTGTAGTTGAACTACAACGGTGGTTCTTCAAGTCACTGGTCTCGGTTAAAGTCCGAGCAAGAATTATGACTTATTTTATGTTTTTGTTATTGATAGCTTTGGTCGTAGGTTTAATTGCTGTTGCTTCTAATCCTACACCTTATTTCGCTGCCTTGGGTTTAGTGGTAGCAGCGGGGGTGGGGTGTGGAATTTTAGTTGGTTATGGAGGTTCTTTTTTATCCTTGGTTCTTTTTTTAATTTATCTAGGGGGGATGCTCGTGGTATTTGCTTATTCAGCGGCTTTGGCTGCTGAGCCTTTTCCGGAAGCTTGAGGGAGTCGTTCTGTAGCTGGGTATGTACTAGTATATTTATTAGGAGTTGTGTTGGCAGCTGGATTATTTTGAGGGGGGTGATATGAAGGTTCTTGGGTAGTTATAGATGGGTTAAAGGAGTTTTCTATATTACGGGGTGATGTTAGTGGTGTGGCTATTATATATTCTTTTGGCGGGGCGATGTTAGTAATTTGTGCATGGGTATTACTTTTAACTTTGCTGGTAGTGTTGGAGCTTACTCGGGGCCTGAGTCGTGGCACTCTTCGAGCTGTCTAGATTAGGGTTAGGAGAATGGCTAAGGTTAGGGTCAGGAGGAAAATAGTTAAGTAAGTTTTGATTATGCCTCGTTGGATGTCGCTGGTAATTTTTGATATCATTATTTGAGTTAGTGCTAATCCTTTTGGTCCTGAGATTTCAAGTCATGTTTGGTCAAATTTAGTTGCAATTGATTGTCCTAAGGTTAGGTTAAGTTTAGGGGGAAGTCGGTGAATTATTGCGGGGAAGTATCCTAGTATGTTTGAGAAATGGTGTAGAGGAATTGTAGGGGTAATTTTAACTTGTTTATTGGTTATGGCTGTGAGTTCTATGGCCACTAAGAGTCCAATGATAGTTACTATGAGGGCTGCTAATTTTAGGGTGGAAGGTATTGTTATAATAGGTGTTTTTGAGGGTAGGAAGTTGGATGTAATAATAAGTCCTGCAATAATGCTTCCTCAGGCAAGTCGTTTGATGGGGTTAATTACTAGTGGGTTATTTTCGTTAATAGGGGACAATGGAAGGAATCGGGGGGACCCTATGGTTACAAAGAATACTACTCGGAAGCTATAAACTGCGGTAAAGGATGTGGCAATTAATGTAAGGGTTAGGGCTCAGGCGTTAAGGTAGGAGGTGTTTAGGGCTTCAATGATGGCGTCTTTTGAAAAGAATCCGGCTAGGAAAGGGGTGCCTGTTAATGCCAAGCTGCCAATTGTGAGATAGGTTGAAGTGGCGGGTATTAGGTTGTGAAGGCCTCCTATTTTTCGGATATCTTGCTCGTCGTTTAGACTATGAATAATTGATCCGGAGCATAGGAATAGTATAGCTTTAAAGAATGCATGTGTGCAAATGTGGAGGAATGCTAGTTGTGGTTGATTAAGGCCAATTGTTACTATTATTAATCCTAGTTGGCTAGATGTTGAAAAAGCTACAATTTTTTTGATGTCATTTTGGGTTAAGGCACAGGTGGCTGTGAATAGTGTGGTGAGTGCTCCTAAGCAGAGGCAAATTGTTAAGGCTAGGCCATTGTTCTCTATTAAGGGGTGAAGACGAATTAATAGGAAAATTCCTGCAACAACTATAGTGCTTGAGTGAAGTAGGGCAGATACTGGCGTAGGGCCCTCCATGGCAGAAGGGAGTCAAGGATGTAGGCCGAATTGGGCCGATTTTCCTGTTGCTGCAAGGATTAGTCCGATTAGAGGAATTGTTATATCAAAGTTTTTTGATAGAAAGAAGATTTGTTGAATTTCTCAAGAGTTAAGGTTTATTGCAAATCAGGCTATACTTAAGATTAGCCCAATGTCTCCTACTCGGTTGTAAATGACGGCTTGAAGGGCTGCTGTGTTAGCATCTGCTCGTCCATATCATCATCCAATTAGTAGAAATGATATAATTCCTACTCCTTCTCAGCCAATGAAAAGTTGAAATATGTTGTTAGCTGTAACTAGGGTAATTATGGCTACAAGGAATAAAAGGAGATATTTAAAAAACCGGTTTATGTTAGGGTCGGAGTGTATATATCATAATGCAAACTCTAGAATAGATCAGGTCACATAGAGGGCAATTGGTGTAAAAATAAGAGAGTAGTGGTCAAATTTAAAGCTGATGTTTGTGTCAAATATAAGTGTATTTATTCATTGTCAATTTGTAGTAACACTCTCTACACCTTGGTCTAGGAAAATTATGAGTGGGAGGAGACTAATAAAGAATGAGGTGCTGACGGCAGTTTTAACGTGCGTACTTGCTCATTCGGGGTTTTGTGGCTTTGGGCTTAGTGTTGTTAGTAGGGGTAGCATAAGGATTGTAAGAACTAGAATTAGTGAAGATGACATAATTAAAGTTGTTGAATTCATAGCTTCCACTTGGATTTGCACCAAGAGTTTTTGGTTCCTAAGACCAATGGATGAACTGTTATCCTTCAGAAGCGTGAGGAAGCCGCGGATTTTAACCGCGGTGCATAAGGATTAGCAGTACTTATTGATTTCTGTCCTTCCTTGGTGAGTAAGGGGATTTTAACTCCTGTCTTTAGAATCACAATCTAATATTTTGGTTAAACTATACTTACTAGTAACATCAGCCTCACATGAGTTCTGGCTTTGCCACAAGGAGAATAACTGGAATTAGGTGAAGGGCTATTAATAAATGTTCTCGGGTGTGGAATGGGGGGAGTTTAGTGATGTGATTAGGTGTTGGACCTCGTTGGGATATAAGGAATATGTAGAGGGAGTAGCCTGCTGTAATCAATGTTCCTGCCCCTGTGAGTGCAATAGTTCATGGTGATCAATTGAATAGTGTTGTAATAATCATTAATTCTCCTATTAAATTAGGTAATGGGGGTAATGCTAAGTTGGCTAGGTTAGCAATAAATCATCAGACTGCTGTTAATGGAAAAATTATTTGTAGGCCTCGGGCAAGAATTATGGTTCGGCTGTGAGTTCGTTCATAGGCTGTGTTAGCCAGACAAAATAGTATTGAGGATACTAGTCCGTGGGCAATTATTAGAATAATAGCTCCTGAAAATCCTCATGGGGTTTGGATTAAAATTCCTCCAGCTACAAGTCCCATATGACTTACAGATGAATAGGCGATTAGGGATTTAAGGTCTGTTTGTCGAAGGCAAATAGACCCTGTTATGATAATACCTCATAGTGCTAAAATAATAAATGGATACACTAGTTCTTTAGATAGGGGATCTAGCATAATTATCATTCGTATTATTCCATATCCCCCTAGTTTTAGTAAAACTGCTGCTAGTACTATAGACCCTGCGACAGGGGCTTCTACGTGTGCTTTTGGTAGTCATAGGTGGACTCCATATAAGGGTATTTTAACTAAAAATGCAATTAAGCAGCCGGCTCATCAAATTTTATGGCCTCAAGAATTGAGGAGTAGTGGTTGGGAGTATTGAATTACTAGTATAGATAGTGTTCCGGTGGATTGTTGAAGTAGGAGTAGGGCAACTAATAATGGTAGGGATCCTGCTAGGGTATAGAATAGGAAGTAGGTCCCTGCGTTGAGGCGTTCGGTTTGGTTACCTCATCGGGTAATAATAATTAAGGTTGGAATGAGCGTAGCTTCAAATATAATATAGAATATAATGATTTCGGTGGCGCCGAATGCTATGATTAAGAAGGTTTGTAATGAGGTGAGAAGAGTAATATATAAGCGTTGTCGGGCAATGGGCTCAGGATTAACATGGTTTTGGCTGGCTAGAATTATTAATGGGAGAAGTCAACATGTTAATACTAGAAGGGGGGTTGAGAGTGGATCTGTAGCTAAGTATGAGTTAGATATGGTTCATCCGGTTTCTGATGTTCATTTTAATCATGTAAGACTTGTAAGGGCAATTAGGAGGCTATGTGCTGTTGTAGTTGTTCATAGTCACTTAGGAGAGGTTAATCAGATTGTTGGGAATAGCATAACAGTGGGAATTAATACTTTTAACATTGTAGAAGATTAAGATTTTGTAGGCGGTCGGTTCCATGGGTTCGGGCTGTGGCTACTAGGAGTGCAAGGCCTGTACTTGCTTCACAAGCGGAGAACGCTAGTAGTAGTAATGGGGCTGCGGAGAAGCTTGTTGTTTCAAATTGTAAGGCTCAGAGAGCCAGTGCAATAAATAAAGATAATATTATTCCTTCTAAACACAGAAGTGCAGAGAGTAGGTGGGTGCGATGGAAGGCTAGTCCTATTAATCCTAAAATGAATGCTGAGCTAAAGCTAAAATGTACTGGTGTCATAAGGGGGTTATGGACTTAAACCATAATTTTCTGAGCCGAAATCAGAGGTCTTATTTTGGACTAACTCCCTATTCTGCTCATTCTAGGCCGCCCTGGGTTCATTCATAAATTAGTCCTAGGGTTAATAAAATTAGAACTGTAGTGGCTCAAAAGAATGTTCCGGTGGGGTTATGAAGTTGGTCTCCTCATGGTAGAGGAAGAAGGAGAGCAATTTCCAGATCAAATAGAAGAAATAAAATTGCTACTAGGAAAAATCGTAATGAAAAGGGTAGTCGGGCAGATCCTAGTGGGTCAAATCCGCATTCATAAGGGGATAGTTTCTCTGCGTCTGGGTTTATTTGCGGTAATCAGAAGGATACAATTGCTAGAATTGAAGACAGGGCTACTGCAATGGTAAAAATGGTTATGATTAAATTCATTATCTTTCCCTGGGGTTTAACCAAGACTAAATGATTGGAAGTCACTTATACTAACTTTGATACTAGAAAGATTATGAGCCTCATCAATAGATGGATACGTAAAGGAATAGTCATACTACGTCGACAAAATGTCAATATCAGGCAGCGGCTTCGAAGCCGAAATGATGTTCGGATGTAAAATGGTATTGGATTTGACGTAGGAGGCAGACAGCCAAGAATGATGATCCAATAATGACGTGTAGTCCGTGGAATCCTGTAGCTACAAAGAATGTAGAGCCGTATACCCCGTCTGCGATTGTAAAAGGTGCTTCATAATACTCCATGGCCTGAAGGGCAGTGAAGTAGAGTCCTAATAAAATTGTTAGTGCTAGGGATTGAATGGTTTGTTTTCGTTCACCTTCTATGATGCTATGGTGGGCTCATGTGACTGTTACCCCTGATGCTAGTAGTACGGCTGTATTAAGAAGAGGGACTTCAAAGGGATCTAGTGTGGTGATTCCTGTTGGGGGTCAGCATCCTCCGAGCTCTGGTGTTGGTGCTAGGCTTGCGTGGTAGAAAGCTCAGAAGAATCCTAGGAAGAAGAATACTTCTGAGGTAATAAATAGGATTATTCCGTAACGTAGGCCTTTTTGTACAGGTGGTGTATGGTGGCCTTGGAATGTTCCTTCTCGGATAATGTCACGTCATCATTGGAATATTGTAAGAAGTAATAGAATTATTCCAAGGGTTATTAGTGTTGTTGAGTGGAAGTGGAACCAGATTGCTAGGCCGGATGTTATTAATAGAGCACCGACGGCTCCGGTTAGTGGTCATGGGCTTGGATCAACCATATGATATGCATGTGCTTGGTGGGCCATTAAACGTTTTCTTGCAGGTAGAGGCTTAGAAGTAATACGAATACATAAGCTTGAATTATTGCTACTGCGACTTCTAGTAGTGTTAAGAGGAAGAGAACGGTGGCGGTTAAAATTGCTACTGTTGGCATTATTGGTAGAAGTACAAATACGGCTGTAGCGATGAGTTGAATTAGTAGGTGGCCTGCAGTTAAGTTGGCTGTAAGTCGAACGCCTAGGGCTAATGGTCGGATAAATAGGCTAATTGTTTCGATAATAATTAGCACGGGAATTAGGGGGATAGGTGTTCCTTCTGGCAGAAGGTGTCCAAGGGCAACTGTTGGTTGATTTCGCATTCCAATAATTACGGTGGCGAGTCACAGGGGTACAGCAAATCCTATATTTAGTGACAGTTGTGTTGTAGGTGTAAAAGTGTATGGAAGAAGTCCTAACATATTAATAGTAATAAGGAACACTATAAGGGAGGCTAATAAAAGTGCTCATTTGTGTCCTCCTACATTTAGAGGCATTATTAATTGATTGGTAAATCGGTTAATAAATCATGTTTGGAGGGTAATTAGACGATTATTAATTCATCGTGATGGTGGAGTTGGAAAGAGAAGTCAGGGTAGTGCAATTGCAACAGCAATAAGGGGAATTCCCAGGAATGATGGGCTTGCGAATTGGTCGAAAAAACTTACTATCATGGTCAGTCTCAAGGTTCTGTTTTGTGTTTTTCTTCACTTATTGGGGTTGGTTCATTTGGTGTAGTGTGATTTAAGATTTTAGTTGGGATAATAGTGAGGAAGACGATTCATGAAAATACTAGAATTGCAAATCAAGGGTTGGGGTTTAATTGGGGCATTTCACTAGAGGTGGTCGGTAGGCACCAAACTTTGGCTTAAAAGGCCAACGCTTTGTCCGATAATTAGCTTTCTAGTGAGGCGTCTTCTAGTATTAATGAGGATCAACTTTCGAAGTGCTCCAGTGGGACTGCTTCAACTACAATGGGCATAAAGCTGTGGTTTGCCCCACAAATTTCAGAACATTGTCCATAAAACACACCTGGGCGTGAGGCAATGAAGGCAGTTTGATTTAGTCGGCCTGGGACTGCGTCTATTTTTACACCTAGAGATGGAACGGCCCAAGAGTGTAGTACGTCTTCGGCGGATACTAGAACACGAACTGGTGATTCTATAGGAACTACTATTCGGTGATCTGTTTCTAGGAGTCGGAATTGGCCTGGTGTAAGGTCTTGGGTTGGAATTATATAAGAGTCGAAGCCCAGATCTTCATAGTCTGTATATTCATAGCTTCAATATCATTGGTGACCCATGGCTTTAATTGTTAGATGGGGGTCATTGATTTCGTCTATAAGGTATAAAATTCGAAGGGATGGTAAAGCAATCAGAACTAAGATGACAGCTGGTAGAATAGTTCATACAATTTCGATTTCTTGGGAATCTAAAATGTACTTGTTGGTAAGTTTGGTTGAAACCATGGCAATAATAATATAAAGTACTAGAGTACTAATTAAAAATACAATTATTAGGGCGTGGTCATGGAAGTGAAGAAGTTCTTCTATAACGGGTGATGCCGCGTCTTGGAATCCTAGTTGCGTGGGATGTGCCATTAAGCTTAAAAGCTTAAGACATACAGGGATTTAACCTGCAATTTCACCTCGACAAGGTGATGTAATTTGCATATTTTACTAATGTCTTTAGAAGAAAGTGACAGAGTGGTTATGTGACTGGCTTGAAACCAGTATATGGGGGTTCAATTCCTTCCTTTCTCGTTAATTTGATTGAACTTGTACAAATGCTGGTTCTTCAAATGTGTGGTATGGTGGAGGGCAGCCGTGAAGTCATTCTACATTTGTTATAGTTAATTCTACTGAGGATACTTCTCGTTTAGCGGCAAAGGCTTCTCATAGGATGAACAGGAACATAATTACTGCTACTAGGGAGATAAGTGATCCAATGGATGATACTGTGTTTCATAGGGTATAGGCGTCTGGGTAGTCGGAGTACCGTCGTGGCATTCCTGCTAGGCCTAGGAAGTGTTGTGGGAAGAAAGTAAGGTTTACGCCAATAAATATTACCCCAAAATGAATTTTTGTTCAGGTATCATTTAGAGTATATCCTGTAAATAGGGGGAATCAGTGAACGAAGGCTGCCATAATGGCAAATACGGCACCTATTGATAATACATAGTGGAAGTGTGCAACTACATAATATGTGTCGTGAAGTACAATATCTAGTGATGAGTTGGCTAGAACAATTCCTGTTAGTCCCCCTACTGTAAATAGGAAAATGAACCCAAGGGCTCATAGCATGGGTGTTTCTCATTTAATAGACCCCCCGTGGAGTGTGGCTAGTCAGCTAAATACTTTTACACCTGTTGGGATAGCAATAATTATTGTAGCGGATGTAAAGTATGCACGAGTGTCTACGTCTATTCCGACAGTGAACATGTGGTGGGCCCATACAATAAATCCTAGGAGGCCAATAGCCATCATGGCTCAGACCATTCCTATGTAGCCGAAAGGTTCTTTTTTGCCTGCATAATAAGCTACAACGTGTGAGATAATACCAAATCCTGGTAAAATAAGAATATAAACTTCTGGGTGACCAAAGAATCAGAATAGATGTTGATATAAGATTGGGTCTCCTCCTCCTGCTGGGTCAAAGAATGTTGTGTTAAGGTTTCGGTCTGTAAGGAGTATTGTAATTCCAGCAGCTAAGACTGGTAGGGATAGAAGAAGAAGGACGGCTGTTACGAGTACGGCTCAGACGAATAGAGGTGTTTGGTATTGGGAAATGGCTGGTGGTTTTATGTTAATAGTTGTAGTAATAAAATTAATAGCCCCTAAAATTGATGATACACCTGCTAAGTGAAGCGAAAAGATTGTTAGGTCTACGGATGCTCCAGCATGGGCAAGATTGCCTGCGAGTGGCGGGTAAACTGTTCAGCCTGTTCCAGCCCCGGCTTCAACTCCAGAAGAAGCAAGTAGCAGGAGGAAAGAAGGGGGTAGAAGTCAGAAACTTATATTATTTATTCGTGGGAATGCTATGTCAGGTGCTCCAATCATTAGTGGTACAAGTCAGTTTCCGAACCCTCCAATAAGAATTGGTATGACTATAAAGAAAATTATTACGAAGGCATGGGCAGTAACAATAACATTATAAATTTGATCGTCGCCCAGAAGTGATCCGGGTTGACTTAGTTCGGCTCGAATGAGAAGGCTTAGGGCGGTTCCCACTATTCCGGCTCAGGCACCAAATACAAGATAAAGGGTACCAATGTCTTTGTGGTTTGTAGAAAAGAATCAGCGTGTAATTGCCACAGGTAGGGTAGCCGAGTGCTAGGCGGCGGGTTGTAGCCCCGAAGACAGAGGTTTAAGTCCTCTCCTTATCACCAGCCCCGTGGTGAAGAAACATGTTGGATTGCAAATCCAGAGACGTAGATTAGTAGTCTGCCGGGGCTTTTCCCGCCTTTCTAGGCTATAGGCGGGAAAAGTAGATGGATGCTCGCTGGCTTGAGCGCTTAGCTGTTAACTAAGAGTTTGTAGGATCGAGGCCTTCCCATCTAGAAAGGCCTTAGTTTAATAAAAACATTTGATTTGCAATCAGAAAATGCAAGATAGACTCTTGTAGGTCTTATCAGGGACTAGAAGATTTTCACTTCTACTTAGAGCTTTGAAGGCTCTTGGTCTAATATTATCCTAAGTCCCTAGGTGACCAGTATTAAAATAGCTGGGGTTATTGGTAGAAGTCCTAGGGCAATTGTGGTAGATAGTGTTAGAGGAAGAGATGATTGGGTCGTTTGAGTTCGTCAGGGGGCAATTGAATTGGTTATGTTAGGAGAAATTGTTAGTGTTATTGCGTAACAGAGGCGTAGGTAGAAGTAAAGACTAAGTAGGGCAGCTAAAGCTATAATTGTGGCGGTAGCGGGAAGGTTTTGTTTTGCTAATTCTTGCAGGATTAATCATTTTGGCATAAATCCTGTAAGTGGTGGTAGGCCTCCTAATGATAATAATACCAGGGCAGTGGTTGTTGTTAAAATTGGATTTTTTGATCAAACTATTGCGAGAGTATTAATTTTTGTTGCAGATGATGCTTTTAGGGTGAGGAATGCTGCTGATGTTATAAAAATATATGTTCCTAAGGCAAGAAGGGTTAATTGTGGGGCGTATTGGAGAATAATAATTATTCAGCCTATGTGTGCAATTGAAGAGTAGGCTAGGATTTTTCGTAGTTGGGTTTGGTTTAATCCTCCTCATCCCCCAATTAGTGTGGATATTATTCCTAAAGTTGTTAATAGTATTGGGTCAGCGGCTTGGGCTATTTGAATAATAAGGGCGAATGGGGCGAGTTTTTGTCATGTTGATAAAATTAATCCTGTTAGCAGGTCTAGTCCTTGTAGGACTTCTGGTATTCAGAAGTGCATTGGTGCTAGTCCAATTTTAAGTGCTAGGGCAATAATAATTATTGTGCTAGCAAGAGGATTTGATATATTATTTATGTCTCATTCTCCTGTAATTCAAGCATTTGTTGTGCTTGCAAATATAATTATTGCTGCTGCGGTGGCTTGGGTTAGGAAATATTTTGTGGTAGCTTCTACTGCACGGGGGTGGTGGTGTTGTGCTATTAAAGGGATAATTGCTAGGGTGTTGATTTCTAATCCTATTCAGGCTAATAGTCAGTGGGAGCTAGCAAAGGTTAAGGTGGTCCCTAATCCTAAGCTGGATAGTAGGATTGCAAGTACGTAGGGGTTCATTGATGGAGGAGGGACTTTAACCGTCATGTTCGGGGTATGGGCCCGAAAGCTTAATTAGCTGACCCCATCCTAGAAAGTGGTGTAGAGGAAGCACTAAGAGTTTTGATCTCTTGGGCATGGGTTCGACCCCCTTCTTTCTAAGAACTGAGGGGATTTTAGCCCCTATAGGCCACTCTATCAAAGTGGTCCCTAGGCATTCGGGCACAGTTCCTGAATTATAGTTGTGGGGGAAGGCCTGCTAGTGCAATTGGTAGGGCAATATGTCATAGAACCAGGGCTAAGGTTAGGGGAAGGAAATTCTTTCACACGAGATGTATGAGTTGGTCATATCGGAATCGTGGATAAGAAGCTCGTACTCATAGGAATATAATAGATAGTAGTGCTGCTTTAGTTATTAGACTAATTGTTGTTAGTTCTGGAATATGATGAATGTGTGACGTTCCTAAAAATAGTACAGCTGATAAAGTATTTATTAATAAAATGTTTGCATATTCGGCTAGGAAAAATAGGGCGAAAGGTCCTCCTGCATATTCTACATTAAAACCAGATACCAATTCTGATTCCCCCTCTGTTAAGTCAAATGGTGCTCGGTTTGTTTCTGCTAGGGTAGAAATATATCATATTGCAGCTAAAGGTCAGGCGGGGGCTAATAATCAAATACTTTCTTGAGCCGTATTAAATGTTTGTAGGGTATATCCTCCTGAGAAAATAATAACAGATAGGAGAATTAGTCCGAGGCTTACTTCATAAGAAATTGTTTGGGCAACCGCTCGTAGGGCTCCAATTAGTGCATATTTTGAATTTGACGCTCAGCCTGATCCAAGAATGGAATATACTGCGAGGCTTGATAGGGCCAGGATAAATAGGACCCCTAAGTTTAGGTCAATTACTGGGTAAGGTATGGGTATAGGCGCTCATAGTGTTAAGGCTAGAGTTAATGCAAGAATAGGGGCGGCTAAAAATAAAAATGGGGAAGATGTGGAAGGGCGGACAGGTTCTTTAATGAATAGTTTTACTCCATCGGCGATGGGCTGTAGAAGTCCATAAGGTCCTACCACGTTCGGCCCTTTTCGTAGTTGTATATATCCTAGTACTTTACGTTCAATTAGAGTTAGGAAAGCTACTGCTAGTAAAACAGGCACAATGTAGGCTAGGGGGTTAATTAGGTGATTTATTAGAGTGTTTAGCATAAACTGGGAAGAGGATTTGAACCTCTGGTTTAAAGGGCTTAGGCCTTTCGCAATTAACCATGCTCTGCCACCCCAGTATGCCCTTATTTCGGGTGGTTGGGTTTTGGCCCTCCCTTTATTTAATTTATTTGTTTTCATTAATTAGGGGTGGGGCGTGCTTTAAGTATGGGCCCCTCTTTTCCGATCCTTTCGTACTAGGAAAAGTAGCGTTACAGATAGAAACTGACCTGGATTGCTCCGGTCTGAACTCAGATCACGTAGGACTTTAATCGTTGAACAAACGAACCCTTAATAGCGGCTGCACCATTAGGATGTCCTGATCCAACATCGAGGTCGTAAACCCCCTCGTCGATATGGACTCTGGGAGAGGATTGCGCTGTTATCCCTAGGGTAACTTGGTTCGTTGATCGGCTTTATTAGCCGGATCATTTTTGGTCAGATGTTCTGTGGCTTAGAGATGTCTCTCTTAGTTTTAGGGATTTAGCCCATTCCACTCGGAGGCTTGTTTTTCCTCCGTGGTCGCCCCAACCGAAGGTAAAATTTCATTTTCCACTAAGTTTATGCTTTTTATTAAGTTGCTTAACGTGGTTGAATTTTGTACCTTAAGCTCCAAAGGGTCTTCTCGTCTTGTATAATTATACCCGCTTCTGCACGGATAGATCAATTTCACTGACTTGAAGGGGGAGACAGTTAAGCCCTCGTTTAGCCATTCATACAGGTCTCTATTTAAAAGACAAGTGATTGCGCTACCTTTGCACGGTCAAAATACCGCGGCCGTTGAACCCGTAGTCACTGGGCAGGCTGGACCTCCTATACTAGGTTTGGTTGCAGGAGGCGATGTTTTTGGTAAACAGGCGAGGCTTGTGTTTGCCGAGTTCCTTCCCTTTCTTTTAGTCTTTCCTTTAAAGTAGCACTCCAGTGTGGGGTTAACGATTGTTTAAAATTGTGGGGTTTTCTTGATTTTTTTGTTATTCACATTACTCTCTTGGGTTGGGTTCGTTAATTTCCAGTGGTTTGTCCGATCTGGTTTACACTTGTGCTTGGAGAAGAGCAGGTCTTCTTGTTACTCATTTTAGCATAATTTCTTCCATGTGGGCATGGGTTAGCCTGATATTGTTAGGGGAATAAGATTTTTTATCAGTATAATAAACTTCTTTCTGTCTGAGCTTTAACGCTTTCTATTTAGATGGCTGCTTTTAGGCCCACTAAAACAGTATGTTTTATATATTATGATCTTTATCCTCCTGTAAAGGTTGTATCCTTTGTTAGAGGGGCTGTACCCCCTTTAACTAACTCTCGTATGTTTCCCTTATTGTCTTAATAATATGTATGTTGATTTGGGGATATACGAGGCTGAACTTCTATCCACTTCTCAGGCAACCAGCTATCACCAGGTTCGGTAGGTCTGTCACTTCTACCCGGAGCTCTTCCCACTCTTTTGCCACAGAGACGGGTTAGCCCTAAATTTAAATAGGCTGTCTCGGGGTAGCTCACCTGGTTTCGGGGTTTCAAACTAAAGGTCTCTTTGCTTGAGGGTGCTGGCTAAATCATGATGCAAAAGGTACAAGGTTTAGTCTTTGTTTTTTAGTGCTTATATGGGTTATTTCATTTCTCTTTCAGCTTTCCCTTGCGGTACTTTTTCTATTGCTTTGATTGAACCTTTTCTGTCTCCCATACTCAGGTAAAAAAATGGTTTAGTTTATGGTGTTATGTTATGTTTTGTTATTAATATTGTTGGGTTAAATAAGTGATTAAGCTAGCTGTTTGGCTCAGGGCGATCCAATTTGCATGGATGTCTTCTCGGTGTAAGTGAGATGCTTAACTAACTCAGCCACACCCTGGGTTTAATCCAAGTGCACCTTCCGGTACACTTACCATGTTACGACTTGCCTCCCCTTGTCAGTGCTTTGGTGTTAAGTATCTTTGTTGCGTTTTGACAGGGGAGAGTGACGGGCGGTGTGTACGCGTCTCAGAGCCGGGTTCAAAAGGACACTCTGCTTCCTTTTTACTACTAAATCCTCCTTCAAGCACTATTTCATGTTGCATAATTCGTAGTGTTCTGTGATAGAAAATGTAGCCCATTTCTTCCCACTTCGTGCGCTACACCTCGACCTGACGTTCTGGGTTGTGCCCATTTTGCTTACTTTTATTACCTTCACAGGGTAAGCTGACGACGGCGGTATATAGGCTGGGATGACTAGAAGTGGTGAGGTTTAACGGGGGTTATCGGTTCTAGAACAGGCTCCTCTAGGGGGGTCTGAGGCACCGTCAGGTCCTTTGGGTTTCAAGCTAATGCTCGTAGTACCCGGGCGGACGTCTAATTGTAGTTGGACGTCTAGGTTTACGGCTGAGCATAGTGGGGTATCTAATCCCAGTTTGTTTCTCAGCTTTCGTGGGGTCAGGTGGGCTTTATTAAAGCTACTTTCGTATATTGGGCTTCGGACACCTAGAAGCGTATGACGGCCAAAGGGCCATTTGGCTTTAAAAAAGTTATTTTGTGCTCCTTAACCACCCTTTACGCCGTGGTGTTATCAACTAGGGCCTCTCGTTTAACCGCGGTGGCTGGCACGAGTTTTACCGGCCCTTTTAACCCTGACTGAGTCAAGTTTTCACTTATGGCTTAATGTTTATCACTGCTGAATTCCCTTGGGGGTGTGGCTTGGCCAGGCGTCTTGGGCTAAAATTTGTGCCTGATGCCCGCTCCTCGTCCCCGGGCAGGGGATTGAGGGCATACTCACGGGACTGCGGAGACTTGCATGTGTAAGTCGGGTAAGAGCTGATAATAAGGTCAGGACCATGCCTTTATGCATGCGGAGTTTCTTAGGACCCATCTTAACATCTTCAGTGTTATGCTTTGTATTAAGCTACGCTAGC